ATATATTATATATTATATATTATATATTATATATTATATATTATATATTATATATTATATATTATATATTATATATTATATATTATATATTATATATTATATATTATATATTATATATTATATATTATATATTATATATTGATCATATTAGTTAGAATTGTTGTTTGGTAGATACATTTTTGTTTGTAATAGTATCTATAGCTAGCATTTGTGTCAGTTTAGTTGCTCTCGGATTTAGGGGTTTGACGAGGAATAAGTGACTGTACGGGCTAAGTGTTAGTTTTGATGGGGGGTAGGGGGGTTTAGCTTAAAATAAAATATACTCATTTTAGTAAATAGTCTGAAATTACTGTCGTGGGTTTTTGTAAAAATATATGTCCTACTAGCATTAACTTAATAATACCATATCAATTTTGTAAGACCAATCAACTTGAACGAAAGTCCAGTTTCACTGAGTCGGCAGGTATCAGTTATGTGGGCCTGAGAACAGAAAGAGAAAGAGAGAACTACTATATGCATTTAAGAACAAAGTATGCCAGGTTATAAATTTAATGTATAGAACACATTTAACCAGAGGCCTTTTAAAAAGAAACGAATGAACTCAATAATATTATGTGCCTGAAAAAACAACCAGAGGCCAGAATAAATCAGTTATGTACGCCATCATTAATATGGGCCTGAAACTGGTAATGTTGTATCTTACTAACAAGGGTTGCTTATCTCTCGTGATTAGGTAGACTAAGAAATAACCAAATACTGGGCAATATTCATGGTGTTTAACAATTATGTAAAAGTATGTCCTGAAACCATTAATTTAACATTACCTAAATATTATTCATGCTTTAATTTAAGGATTATGTACTATTCATCTATTATATTCTATAGATCAAGCAGTAATATTACTAATGATATGCTAGGGGAAAAAAAATGAATGCACGATAATACATAGATGGATGTAGTACATATATCTCTGTTGGGCACGGGAGAGTAAAATAAATCCTTTTGGCGCATGCGCCAAAAGGTAGTTTAATAAAAATTCCGGTTTTGGGGACCGGAGATGAGGGTTTGAGTCCTTCTCTTTTGATTACTTTAGGAAGATTATAGCCTTCAATCTTTGGTTTACAAGACCAATGCTTTGTGAGTTAAGCTACTAAAGTATTTTTGGTTAAGTATTTTGTTTTCGATTAATCCTGTGAGGGGTATGAGTACTAGGAGGATTATGAAATATAGAATGGAGGCTGCTTGGCCGATTGTAATGAATGGGTCTTCGACTGGTTGTCCTCCAATTCATGTGAGTATAAGTAGGTTAGCTACTAGACATCAGAATAGGATTTGGGTTAATGGTCGGAATGAGGCTGTACGTTGTTTTGATGTGTGTAGGGTTGGTATTATGAATAATACAAGGATGGAGAGTAAGAGGGCAAGTACTCCTCCTAATTTGTTTGGAATAGATCGGAGGATTGCATAGGCGAATAGGAAGTATCATTCTGGTTTAATATGTGGAGGAGTAGATAGGGGGTTGGCTGGTGTGAAGTTATCTGGGTCGCTTAAGAGGTAGGGAGAAAATAATGCCAAGGTTAGTAGGAGGGTGAGTATTAGGACGAGGCCGAGCAAGTCCTTGTATGAAAAATAAGGGTGGAAAGGAATTTTGTCAGCGTTTGAGTTTAATCCTGTTGGGTTGTTTGATCCAGTTTCGTGGAGGAAGATTAAGTGTACGGTTGCTAGACCGGCGATGGTAAAGGGTAGTAGAAAGTGGAAGGTAAAGAATCGAGTTAGGGTGGCATTGTCTACTGAGAATCCCCCTCAAATTCATTGTACTAGAGTATTGCCGATATAAGGGGTGGCTGAAAGTAGGTTAGTGATGACGGTGGCACCTCAAAATGATATTTGGCCTCATGGTAAGACATAACCTACGAATGCAGTGGCTATAGTTATAAGTAATAGGATGATTCCTGTGTTTCAGGTTTCCTTGTATAAGTATGAGCCGTAGTAAAGTCCTCGACCGATGTGGAGGTAGATACACATGAAGAAGATGGAGGCCCCATTGGCATGTATGTTGCGGATAAGTCATCCGTATTGCACATCTCGGGTGATATGGGCTACTGATGAGAATGCTAGTGAGATATCTGGTGAGTAGTGTATTGCTAGGAAAATTCCAGTAATGATTTGTAGGATTAGGCAGGTACCTAGTAATGAGCCGAAGTTTCATCAAGCGGAGATGTTAGAGGGACTTGGTAGGTCAATGAATGAGTTGTTAATAATTTTTATTACTGGATGGGTTTTTCGTAAGTTTGTAGTCATTAGTGTTTTTGTAGTTGAATACAACGGTGGTTTTTCAAATCATAGGTCTTGGTTGAAGTCCAAGCAGGAATTATGATGTATTTTATGTTTTTGTTTGGGTTTTGTTTTTTGGATAGTTGGTGTTCTTGTAATCCATCTCCTTATTATGGGGTGGTTAGTTTAATTTTTGGTGTACTTTCTGGGTGTGGGGTGTTGGTTAGTATAGGGGGGTCTTTTATTTCTTTGGTGTTGTTTTTGATTTATTTAGGTGGGATGTTGGTTATTTTTGCGTATTCATCTGCATTAATAGCGGAATCTTTTCCTTTGGGCTGGGTAAGTTTAGAGGGGGTGATTTATGGGTTGTATTATCTTTTTATTGTTGTAGTTTTTATAAAAATAGGTTGTCATTTGTGGAGTATTGAAGGGGTTGGTGCTGATACTGTGGATGCTGGCGGGCTATATGTTGTTCGTTTAGATTTTAGTGGGGTTTCATGGCTTTATTATTTTGGGAGTGGATTGCTTTTGATTGCTGGTTGGGGGTTATTGTTAACGTTGTTTGTTGTGTTAGAATTGGTTCGTGGATTGTCTCGTGGAGTACTTCGTGCGATTAGGTTATGGTGGTTAATAATATAATTGATAGGATGAATGAAGTTATGTAGATTTTGATGAGGCCTTTTTGTGACGAGATTAGTGTAATGGGGGTCATTTGTGATTTGGCTAGACCTTTTGGGCCAATGTTTTCATACCAGGATAGGTCGATTAGGTGGGTTGCAGTGTTTTGACTAAATTTTATGTTAGTTGCTGGGAGTAGGCGGTGGATTAGAGTATTGAAGTAGGCTAATGAGTTAGAGAAATTATGGATGTTAGAGGGCTTTGTTGATATTTTGTTGGCTATTGAGGTTAATTCTAGGGCTAATAGTAGTCCTAAGGTTGTTACTATTAATGCTGCGATTTTAATGTATGTTGGTATTGTTATTGGAGGGGTTTTTAGTGGCGTGATGTTTAGTGAGATAATTAGTCCTGCAATAATGCTACCTATGGCAAGGCGGGTGATTGGGTTAATGATTGTTGGATTGTTTTCATTTAGCAATATTATAGAGGGGTATCGTGGTTGGTCTGTTTGCACGAATGTTGTAATTCGTAAGCTGTAAATTGTGGTAAATGAGGTTGCGATTAGTGTTAGGAGTAGGGCTCAGGTGTTTAGATATGATGTGTTTATAGTTTCAATAATGGTGTCTTTGGAATAAAATCCGGTTATGAATGGTATACCTGTGAGTGCTATATTACCAATGGTCAGACATGAGGAGGTGATTGGTAAGGATTTGTGTAGTCCCCCTATTTTTCGAATGTCTTGTCCGTCATTGAGGTTGTGGATGATAGAGCCGGAGCATAAGAACAACATGGCCTTGAAGAAGGCATGCATAGAAATATGTAAGAAGGCTAGTTGTGGCTGGTCTAGCCCAATAGTTACTATTATAAGGCCGAGTTGGCTTGATGTGGAGAAGGCAATGATTTTTTTAATGTCATTTTGGGTAAGGGCGCAGAATGCTGTAAATAGGGTGGTAATGGCCCCCAAGCATAGGCAGATTGAGAGGGCTAAATTATTAATGGTTAGAATAGGATGGACTCGAATAAGTAGGAAAATGCCAGCTACAACTATTGTACTAGAGTGTAGTAATGCTGAAACTGGAGTTGGACCTTCTATAGCTGCTGGTAGTCAAGGATGAAGGCCGAATTGGGCTGATTTTCCTATTGCAGCTAAAATAAGACCAATGAGTGGAAGAAGTGAAGTTGGGTTGGTGTTGGCAAAGATTTGTTGGAGGTCTCATGTATTTGTGTTTATTGCTAGTCATGATATACTAAGAATTAGTCCAATGTCTCCTGTACGGTTGTAAAGGATAGCTTGCAGGGCTGATAGGTTTGCTTCTGTTCGTCCTCGTCATCAGCCGATTAGCAGGAAAGATATAATTCCTACTCCCTCTCAGCCCACAAAAAGTTGAAGTATGTTGTTGGCTGTTACTAGGATTATTATGGCTACTAGGAAAGTTAATAGGTATTTGAAGAATTTTGTGATGTAAGGGTCTGAGGATATGTATCAATGGGTGAATTCTAGGATAGATCATGTGACATACAAAGCAATTGGTACGAATGTAATGGAGTATTGGTCGAATTTAAAACTTATGTTGATATTAAAGGTAAACATGTTCGATCAGTGGAGGTTAGTGATGATAGATTCAATGTCTAAATAAATAAAAATAGTTAATGGGATTAAGGAGGTGAAGAATGCTGTTTTTACAGTTGTTTTTGTTTTTGTAATTAATCACTTTTTTATTGGATATGATGGTATTATTAGGGATAATGTGAGTATGAATAGTGTTAGAAGGAGGGTGGAGTTTATTATTAGTGAAGTCATTACTTTTACTTGGAGTTGCACCAAGGGTTAATGGTCCCTAAAACCACTGGATTACTTCTATCCTTTAAGAGTGAGGGAGCTAAGGGATTAGTCTTAGATATAGGAATTAGCAGTTCTTATTGTGTTACACCTCTCTCGGTTTATAAGGGGATTTTAACTCCTATTTTTAGAGCCACAGTCTAATGTTTGTCTTGAAACTATATTAACAGTAAAATATAATTTAGGTGCCTTGAATTAATTCTGGTTTTATTATTAATAATATTATTGGTAGGATGTGAAGTATTATGAGGAGGTGTTCTCGAGTATGGGTGGGGGGGATGGTTTTTGTGTGTGAAGGGGTTTCTCCTCATTGTGTTGTGATTAGTATGTACAAAGTATAGGTGGCAGTTATTAAGGTTCCTAATCCTGTTATTAGAATTGTAGTATTTGATCAATTGAATAGCGATACAATAATGGCTAGTTCTCCTATTAGGTTAATAGTTGGTGGAAGGGCTATGTTGGCTAGGCTGGCTGAGAACCATCATAGGCTTATTAGTGGTAGTAGTAGTTGTATGTTTCGAGCCAAAAGTAGTGTTCGGCTGCTAGTTCGTTCATAGTTTGTATTGGCCAAGCAGAAAAGTATTGATGATGTTAAACCATGGGCGATTATAAGTGTGATTGCACCGGTACATGCTCATTCTGTTCGTGTTAGTGTTGCGGCGATGACCAGGCCTATATGGCTTACAGATGAGTAGGCGATTAATGATTTTAGATCTGTTTGGCGCAGGCAGATAAAGCCAGTTATGACTACTCCCCACAGTGCTAGTATTATGAATGGGTAGGAAGGTATTTTTAGTGGTGGAGCTAGTGTTATTGTTATACGGATGATGCCGTACCCTCCTAGTTTTAGTAGTACTGCTGCTAGGATTATTGATCCTGCGATTGGGGCCTCTACGTGTGCTTTAGGAAGTCATAGGTGTAATCCGTATAGTGGTATTTTAATTATGAAGGCAATAAATAATGCGAGTCATCATATTGTGTGGGTTCATGGGTTTATTATATAGGGGTAGGGGGATAGCTGCAGTATGTAAACAGATAGGGTACTAGTGTAAGTTTGTGTGGTTAAGAGGGCTACTAGTAGGGGTAGAGACCCAATGAGAGTGTAAAATAGGAAGTAGGTTCCAGCGCTTAGTCGTTCTATTTGGCCGCCTCAACGTGTAATGATTACTAGTGTTGGGAGTAATGTGGATTCGAATGCGATGAAGAATATGATTAGTTCTGTAGTTGAAAAAGCTAGAATTAGTGAGATTTGTAGTAAAATAGTGATGAAGATAAAGGTTCGTTTTCGTGGAGTTGGTTCTGTAATTAGATTATTTTGGCCAGCTATGATTATTATTGGGGTGAGTCAGCATGATAAGGGGAGGAAGGGGGCTGAGATTTGATCTACTCCTAGGTAACAGCTGGAGAAAATTATCAATTCTATAGAAGGCTTAAACCACTGTAAGCTTAGAAGGGCGATTCAGAAGCTGTAAGCTAATGCAGTTGGTCAAAGTTGTTTTGATTTACATAGTGTGATTGTTGGTAGTAATAAAATTATTGGAATAATTATTTTTAACATTGTAGTAGGTTTAGGTTTTGTAGGTGGCTTGAGCCATGAGTTCGTGAGGATGCCACTAGTAATGATAAACCTATGCCAGGTTCACAAGCTGAGAAGGTTAGTATTAGTATTGGAGCAAGTATGAATGATGAAGCTTCTAGTTGACTAGACCATATTGATAGGGCCATAAATAGGGATAGTATTATTCCTTCAAGACAAAGTAGGATAGGGATTAGGTGAGCTTGGTGTAATAAAAACCCCAGGATGCTAATAATGAAGGTACAGAAAGAGGCGAAGTGTATGGATGTGATCATTTGATAGCCGTGAAATTTAATCACGATTAACTAAGTCGAAATTAGGTGTCTTGTGTTAGACTAGTTATCTATTCTGCTCATTCTAGACCTCCTTGAATTCATTCATAAAGGAGGCCCAGAGTTAGTAATGATATGATAATGAAGGCTCAGGTGAAGGTGTAGGTTGGGTATGGGAGTTGAATGGCTCATGGCAGAGGCAGTAGTAATGCGATTTCTAAATCGAATAGGAGGAATAAAATGCTACTGGAGATTGAGAAAAATCGAAAATGAGAATGGTGGGCGAGTAGTTTTTAATGGATCGAAACCACATTCATATGGAGATAATTTTTCATTATCCGGCTTTGTTAATGTAAATCAGTAGTTTAATATCGTTAAAATTGCGGGTAAGGCTAGATAAATTATTGTGATTGAAATTATTAGATTCATTACTTCTCTTTAGGGTTGAAACTAAAACTTAGTGATTGGAAGTCACTTGTACTGTTATACTAGAAAAGTATGAGCCTCATCAGTAGATTGATACGTATAAGAAAAGTCATACAACGTCTACAAAGTGTCAATATCAGGCGGCTGCTTCAAATCCGAAGTGATGAGTCGAGGTGAAATGGTGTTTGATTTGTCGCAATAGGCATACGATTAGGAACGTTGATCCGATGATTACATGCAGTCCATGAAAGCCTGTTGCAACAAAGAATGTGGAGCCGTATACACCGTCAGCGATTGTGAAAGGGGATTCATAGTATTCTATGGCTTGTAGTGTTGTGAAATATAGCCCTAATAGGATTGTAAAACTAAGAGCTTGAATAGTTTGGTTTCGGTTGGTTTCTATTAAACTATGGTGAGCTCAGGTAATTGTTACACCTGAAGCTAGTAGGACTGCTGTGTTTAATAGGGGGACTTCAAATGGATTTAATGGGATGATTCCTGTTGGAGGTCAACATCCCCCTAAATCGGGTGTAGGGGCTAGGCTTGAGTGGTAGAAGGCTCAGAAGAAGCCAATGAAGAAGAACACTTCTGATGTGATAAATAGGATTATACCATATCGTAGGCCTTTTTGTACTGGAGGGGTGTGATGTCCTTGGAAGGTTCCCTCTCGTACAATATCCCGTCATCATTGTAATATGGTGAGTAGTATAATTAATAAACCTAGTGTTATTAGTAATATTGAATTGTAGTGGAATCATATGGCTAGGCCAGAGGTTATTAGTAATGCTGCTGTTGCACCTGTTAGTGGTCATGGGCTTGGGTCTACTATGTGATAGGCATGTGTCTGGTGGGCCATTAAATGTTTTCTTGTAGATAGAGGCATAGAAGTAATACAAATACATAGGCTTGAATCATAGCTACTGCTAATTCTAAGATTGTTAATAATAGTAGGACGATTCCAGTTAGGAGGGATAGGGTTACTATTATAGGTAATAGAGCTAGTACTGCGGTAGAAGTTAATTGAATTAATAGATGTCCAGCTGTTAGGTTAGCTGTCAGTCGTACACCTAAGGCTAGGGGTCGGATAAAGAGGCTGATTGTTTCGATGACAATGAGAGCTGGGATTAGTAAGGTTGGAGTTCCTTCTGGTAATAAATGGCCTAATGATATTGTTGTTTGGTTTCGAAGTCCTGTAAGTACTGTGGCAAGTCATATTGGGATGGCTAATCCTATGTTTATAGAGAGTTGGGTGGTAGGGGTAAATGTGTATGGTAACAGCCCTAATAGATTGGTTATTAATAGTAAGATTATTAGTGTTGTTAGGATAATAGATCACTTATGTCCTGTTTTATTAATAGGTAATATTAGTTGTTTTGTAAGCGAGTTAGTTAGTCATGTTTGTAGGGTTGATAGGCGGTTGGTTAGTCATCGATTGCTTAGGGTTGGGAAGATGATTGATGGCGTAAGTAAAGCTAGAATAGTTAGGGGAATTCCTAGGATTTGTGGACTTATAAATTGATCAAAGAATGTTAAGTTCATGGTCAGGTTCATGGGTTTATATTGGTGGTTGTATTGTCTTTTTTATTAAGGCTGTTTGTGGGTAGATAGGATGAGATTTTTGGTTGTAGAATTAGAATGTATACTAGTCATGTGGTTGAAAGAATTAAAAATCATGGGTCTAAATTTAATTGGGGCATATCACTAAGGAGGGCGGAGAGTTCTCTTTTTCTAGCTTAAAAGGCTAGCGCTATCCTATTTAGCTTCTATAGTGCTTAGGAGAGTATTAGTGAAGATCAATTTTCAAAATGTTTTAGTGGTACGGATTCTACTACAATTGGTATAAAGCTATGATTAGCCCCACAGATTTCTGAACACTGTCCATAGAATACCCCAGGACGTGCTATGATAAAAGTTGATTGGTTTAATCGTCCTGGAACTGCATCCACTTTTACGCCTAATGATGGAATTGCTCATGAGTGTAGGACGTCCTCGGCTGAAATTAATATTCGGATGGGGGATTCTATTGGCATTACTACGCGATGGTCTACTTCTAGTAATCGGAAGTGTCCGTTTGGAAGGTCATGGGTTGGGATTATATAAGAGTCAAACTCAAGATTTTTGTAATCAGTATACTCGTATGTTCAATATCATTGATGTCCTATGGCTTTAATAGTTAGGTGTGGATTGTTGATTTCGTCTATTAGGTAAAGGACTCGTAGGGATGGTAATGCGATAGTGATTAGGACAATTGCTGGCAAAATAGTTCAGATTATTTCTACTTCTTGAGCGTTTATGGTGTTAGTGTATGTTAGTTTAGTTGTTATTATTAAAGTAATAATATAAAGTACTAGGGTGCTAATTAAGAATACAATTATTAAAGTGTGGTCATGAAAATGGTGGAGTTCTTCTATAATAGGTGATATTGCGTCTTGAAATCCTAGTTGAGATGGATGTGCCATTAAGTCGTAAAGGGTTTAAGCCTATAATTTAACCTCGACAAGGTTAAGTAATATGTTTTACTAACGTCTTGTAAGAAGGAAACATAAAGGCTATGTGGTTGGCTTGAAACTAATTTAAGGGGGTTCGATTCCCTCCTTTCTTGGGTTTGTACATGGGCGGGTTCTTCGTAGGTGTGATGGGGGGGTGGACAGCCATGTAATCATTCTACATTAGTAGTTGTAAGTTCAACTATTGTTACTTTTCGTTTTGAGGAAAATGCTTCTCAAATAATAAATATTATTATAATTACTGCTATTAGGGAAATTAGAGATCCAATTGATGAGATAGAATTTCATAAAGTGTACGCGTCAGGGTAGTCAGAATAACGTCGTGGCATTCCGGCTAAACCTAGGAAATGTTGTGGGAAAAAAGTAATGTTAACGCCTGCAAATATTACTCCGAAGTGGATTTTTGCTCAAGTTTGGTGTAATGAGTATCCAGTGAAGAGTGGGAATCAATGGGTGAATCCTGCTATAATAGCGAATACAGCCCCCATAGAGAGGACATAATGAAAGTGCGCTACTACATAGTAGGTGTCATGTAGTACAATATCCAAGGATGAATTGGCTAACACGATGCCTGTAAGGCCTCCGATAGTAAATAGGAAGATAAAGCCGAGTGCTCATAGTATAGCAGCGTCCCATTTAATTATCCCTCCATGTAGGGTGGCTAATCAGCTGAATACTTTTACTCCTGTGGGAATAGCAATAATTATTGTTGCGGACGTAAAATAGGCTCGGGTATCTACATCTATTCCAACAGTAAATATGTGGTGAGCCCATACAATAAATCCTAGGAACCCGATAGATATTATTGCTCAGACTATTCCTATATATCCAAATGGTTCTTTTTTACCTGCATAGTAGGTGACAACATGTGAGATTATGCCAAACCCTGGCAAGATCAAGATGTACACTTCTGGGTGGCCGAAGAATCAGAACAGGTGTTGGTATAAAATTGGGTCTCCTCCCCCCGACGGGTCAAAGAAAGTTGTATTCAGGTTTCGGTCTGTGAGTAGAAATGTGAAGCCTGCGGCAAGTACTGGTAGCGAAAGAAGTAATAAGACGGCTGTAATAAGTACTGATCATACAAATAAAGGTGTTTGGTACTGCGATATAGCTGGGGATTTTATATTGATTGCTGTGGTGATAAAGTTGATAGCCCCTAAAATTGATGACACACCAGCCAGGTGAAGGGAAAAAATAGTTAGATCTACAGAGGCACCAGCGTGGGCTAAGTTTCCAGCTAATGGTGGGTATACTGTTCATCCTGTGCCCGCGCCTGCTTCAACCCCTGAGGAGGCTAGGAGTAGGAGTAGTGATGGGGGTAGAAGTCAAAAGCTTATGTTATTTATACGTGGGAATGCTATATCTGGCGCTCCAATTATTAAGGGTACAAGTCAATTTCCAAAGCCACCAATTATAACTGGTATGACCATGAAAAAAATTATGATGAAAGCATGGGCTGTAACAATGACATTATAGATTTGGTCATCCCCTAGGAGGGCTCCTGGTTGGCTTAATTCTGCACGGATTAACAAACTTAATGCTGTGCCTACTATACCTGCCCAGGCCCCGAAAATTAAATACAGGGTGCCAATGTCTTTATGGTTTGTAGAAAAAAATCATCGGGTTAAAAACACAGGTAAGATGGCTGAGTGTTTAAGCGTTGGGCTGTAGACCTTTTTATAGGGGTTAAATTCCTCTTCTTATCAAACTCCGTGGTGAAATTCATATCAAATTGCAAATTTGAAGATACACTTTTATTGGTGTCGGGGTTTTCCCGCTTTTTATAGAGCGGGAAAAGTAGGCAAAAGCCCGCTGGATTGGGTGTTTAGCTGTTAATTAAATTATTATGGGATCGAGGCCCATTTGTCTAGTAAGGCCTTAGCTTAATTAAAGTATTTGAGTTGCATTCATTGGATATAAGATAGAGTCTTATAGGTCTTAACAGAAACTAAGAGGTTTTATCTCTTGTTTGGGACTTTGAAGGTCCCTGGTTTAGTAGGGTCGGATCCTAAGTTTCTAAATAATGGTTGATAAAGTAGGTACGATTGGGAGTAGAGCAGTGGATAGTATGATTATTAGGGTTAAATAGTATTTTTGGTTGGGTTTGTGTCGTCATTGTTGTGGGGAGCTGGTGGAGTTTGGGGATAATGTGATGGTTGCTTGGTATGAAGTTCGTAAATAGAAGAATAGGCTGAGCATTGATGTAATGACTATTGTGGTAGCGGTGAAGCATATATGTTGCTTAGACAGTTCTTGGATGATTAATCATTTGGGTATAAATCCTGTTAGTGGTGGTAGGCCTGCTAATGATATTAGGGTAAGTATTATTGTGGCGTTCAGTATTGGTAGTTTTGTCCATGATGTTATTATTATAGAAACTTTGTTTGTTTCTAGAAGTTTGATTATCAAGAATGTTGTAGAGGTTATAATGATGTATGTATAAAATATCAGTATTGTAAGTTTGGGGGATAGGGTGAGAATTGTGATTATTCATCCTAGATGGGCGATGGAGGAGAATGCTATGATTTTTCGTAGTTGGGTTTGATTTAGTCCCCCCCATCCGCCGATAATAATAGATGTTAATCCTAATGTTACCATCAGGAATGTGTTTATAGATTGGGCTGTGGTTAGGGGTACGGATAGTGGTGCCCGTTTTTGTCAGGAGGTTGGGATTGTAGCTGTGATTGTGGTGGTTCCTTGTAATACTTCTGGCTTGAAATGGTGGAAAGGGGCTAAACGCCATTTGATAGATCGGGCTGTGGGGAGGATTATGCAAGGGGATGTGTTATATATTTGGGTGATGTCTCATTGACCAGTTTGTCAGGCATTAATGATGCTAGAAGACAGGACTAATGCTGAGGCAACTGCTTGTGTTAAGAAGTATTTAGTGGCTGCTTCGATTGCTCGTGGGTGGTGTTGTTTAGCGATTAGTGGGGTAATGGCTAGGGTGCTGATTTCTAAGCCCATTCATGCTAAGATTCAATGGTCACTGGAGATTGTGAGTAATGGCCCTATGATTAGGCTTGTAGTGATGATTGTGGTTGCATGTGGATTCATTAGTATAGGAGGGATTTTAACCAACATTTTTGGGGTATGGGCCCAAGAGCTTTATTAGCTGACTTTACTAGGATATAGTATAATGGAAGTATGGGGAGTTTTGATCTCTCTGGTGTAGGTTCAAGTCCTATTTTTCTAAGGAGACGAGAGGAATTTAACCCCTATTTTTCACCCTATCAAGGTGGCCCTTTAATTCAGGCACGTGTCCTGTTATATTGGTGGGAGTCCTGACAAGGTGATTGGTATTGATATGTGTCAGAAGCATAATGCTAGGGTAATTGGGAGAAAGTTTTTTCATAGGAGATGTATGAGTTGGTCATATCGGAATCGTGGGTAGGAGGTTCGAACTCATAGGAATCCTGCTGATAGCAGTATTGCTTTTGAAATTAAGGATAGGGTGAATAATTCTGGGGTGTTGCTAATGTGGGCGGGGTTTAGAAATAGAATGGTGGTTAGGATATTTATTATTAAGATGTTTGAGTATTCTGCTAGGAAGAATAAGGCGAATGGGCCGGCAGCATACTCTACGTTAAATCCTGATACAAGTTCGGATTCACCTTCGGTTAAATCAAATGGTGCTCGGTTAGTTTCAGCTAGTGTGGAAATGTATCATATTGTTATTAGTGGGATGGAGGAGAATACTAGGTATATTGGCTCTTGTGTTGTTATGAATGTTTGTATATTAAATCCCCCTGAGAAAAGGATTGTAGAAAGTAGAATAATCCCCAGGGTTACTTCGTATGAGATGGTTTGGGCTACTGCTCGCAATGCCCCTATTAGGGGCGTATTTGAGTTTGAAGCTCACCCTGATCATAAAATTGAGTAAGCCATGAAGCTTGAAATGGAGATTAGAAATAAGAGGCCTAAGTTAAGATCGGCTAGTGGGAATGGTATAGGAAGGGGGAGTCAAATTAATAGGGCTAATGTTAGGGCTATGATTGGTGAAAAAGTAAATAATGTAATTGATGAATTTAGTGGGTAGATTGGTTCTTTAATAAATAATTTTATGCCGTCTGCTATTGGTTGTAGTAGTCCTTGGGGGCCTACGGCATTAGGGCCCTTTCGAAGTTGCGTATATCCTAGTACTTTGCGTTCAATAAGAGTGAAGAATGCTACAGCGACTAGGATTGAGATTATGTATGTTAGTGAATATATTATATTAATTAGCAGTATTTTCATAATTGGGAAGGGGAATTGAACCCCTGAGTAAAGGGTTTAGGCCTTTTGCATTTATACCCGGCTCTGCCATCCCAATTTGGCCCTTTTTTAGGGCTGTGGTTTTTGTCTTATTGTTAGTTAAGTTGTTTTCACTAATGTAAGGTAAGGCTTGTCTTAGTATAGGCCTTGTCTTTTCGGTCCTTTCGTACTAGAAAAGGCTAAAATTTATAGATAGAAACCGACCTGGATTACTCCGGTCTGAACTCAGATCACGTAGGACTGTTAATCGTTGAACAAACGAACCCTTAATAGCGGTTGCACCATCAGGATGTCCTGATCCAACATCGAGGTCGTAAACCCCCTCGTCGATGGGGACTCTAAGAGGGGATTGCGCTGTTATCCCTGGGGTAGCTTGGTTCGTTGATCAAATATATTGGATCGTTTTGCTGGAAGCACTTTGGGCTGTAGGTCTAGGTTTAGATGGAGTTCTATTTTTCGGAGGTTTTATTTTACTCCGAGGTCGCCCCAACCGAAAATATAAATCAGATGTTAGTTTGATGTGGGCCTCGTAGGTGAATGTAATTACAGTTGATTTGTATTTGAAGTTCCACAGGGTCTTCTCGTCTTATAGTGTTATTCCTGCTTTTGCACGGGAAGATCAATTTCACTGATTATTTGTAAGAGACAGGTAGAACCTCGTTTGGCCGTTCATTCTAGTCTTTATTTAAAAGACAAGTGATTACGCTACCTTTGCACGGTTAGGATACCGCGGCCGTTTAACAGTGTCACTGGGCAGGCATTACCTTTAATACTTGTGTTGCTAAGGGCTATGTTTTTGGTAAACAGTCGGGCTCGTTTATTTGCCTAGTTCCTTTTACAAATTTTAATCTTTCTTATGTGCGCTCCTGTGTTGGGTTAACAGTTAGGTTTATAGGGTGCTTTAAGTATTTTTATTTTATAGTGTTAATTGTTAATAGTCAGTAGTTTGTCTATTATGACTTAAGCTGGCGCATTAGAGAAGTTTTGTCTTCTTGTTACTCATTTTAGCATTAGTTCTTCTATTTGAGTAGAGTGGTTCAATGTTTTTTGGGGTAAAATTTTTATGTTATTATTTAATTATAGGTGAGCTTTGACGCTTTCTTTGGTGATGGTTGCTTTAAGGCCTACGGTTGCTGTGCTTTAATGTTTTATCCTCCATTATTAGGTTGTGTCCTTTCTCAATTGGGCTGTACCTCAATTGAATGAATCTTAAACTTTTCTTTTATACTTTGGGTTGTTTTTAGAAGGTTTAAGGTTGAACTTATATTCTTTTATTGAACAACCAGCTATCACCAGGTTCGTTAGGATTTTCACCTCTACTTAGGGGTCTTTCCACTCTTTTGCCACAGAGACGGATTTAGCCTTGGTGTGGCTGCCTCTAAGTAGCTCACTTGGTTTCGGGAGTTCGGACTTTAAGGCTCTTTGCTCGAATGTGCTGGCTAAATCATGATGCAAAAGGTATAAGAGTTAATCTTTGCTTTTTAAGGCTTAGTGAATATTTCATTGTTTTTCGTCTTTCCCTTGCGGTACTGTTTCTATTGCTTCAATTAACTTTTCTATCACCTATACTAAGATGGTGTAAATGTTTTAATTGGTTTATGGTGGGATTATTTTGTTTGTTTTGTTTATTGTTTTTAATTGAGCTAGGTTGTTGCTCAAAATAGTTCTGTTTCAATGAACATCTTTCAGGTGTAAGCTGAATGCTTTTGATTAAGCTATGTTTTGAATATTCCAAGTACACCTTCCGGTATACTTACCTTGTTACGACTTGCCTCATCTAGTTATATTTGTTATTAGTTTATTTATTGTTATTGAGTTATTTGAGGAGGGTGACGGGCGGTGTGTGCGCACCTCAGGACCGGCTTAAATTAGGCATTCTAATCCTAGTTTACTGCTAAATCCTACTTATGGGACTGTTTCATAGTTCCTTTCCGTAAATTAATTTCTAGTGTAGAAAATGTAGCCCATTTCTTCCATTTCAATTAGCTACACCTTGACCTGACTTGTTAACTGTTTAGTTATTTTGCCTACTTTTGCATCCCTCATGGGGTAGGCTGGTGACGGTGGTATATAGGCGGGATTGGCAAGAGATGGTGAGGTGAATCGTGGGTTATCGATTATAGAACAGGCTCCTCTAGGTGGGTTTGAGGTACCGCCAAGTCCTTAGAGTTTTAAGCGTTTTGCTCGTAGTTCTCTGGCGGATATTTTTGTGTATAAATATCTAAGTTTAGGGCTAAGCATAGTGGGGTATCTAATCCCAGTTTGTGTCTTAGCGATCGTGGGTTCGAATAGTTCTATTGTATTAAGGCTATTTTCATAATGGGCTAATGTATACTTTTACGTATGACAGTTGAGTGGGGGATTTACCTTAATTTTTTAGATTGGGGTTTAGTCACATTTTACGCCGATTTTTTGTTAATTTGAGTTTCTTGTATAACCGCGGTGGCTGGCACAAGATTGACCAACTCTGTTTGCTATAACTAAGTCAAGCTTGTGCTTATTGCTTAATTTTTATCACTGCTGAAGTACCCTTGGGGGTGTGGCGAGGCTAGGTGTTTTGGGCTATCGTGGTGTGCCTGATCCCAGCTCCTTTTGTCTGGGTAGACTGTTAGGGCATTTTCACTGGCGTGCTGATACTTGCATGTGTAAGTTTAGCAAAAAGTAACAGTAAGGCTAGGACCAAATCTTTGTGTTTATGGGATATATTTGTTATCCATCATGGCAACTTCAGTGCCATGCTTTATAATAAGCTACAATAAC